ATAGCGACCAAGATCTTGGGAAAACCTAAGTTAATGATCAATAGGTTTGGATAAAGAATTTAGGAAGGATATTCTCATATTGACGCAATATATTGAAAAAGAAATAATCTGAAATAGAAAGAACTTTTTTCAAATTCCATTTTCATTTTTCAATGGGTTTAGATGATCTAGTTCTTAATATTTTTACTTTACTTCACTCACAATATTATTACTTTACTTAACTCACAGATTCCACACTCACAGATTCCACAATAAATCTCTTGATTCGGAATTAGGAACTTATGTGCCATCTGATGAATCGATTTTCTTTTACACTTCTGTATTTCGCTCTATCTTGTTTTTTAGTATTATCTAAAATAACCGATGAATTATGAATTTTCCATAACTTAGGTAAGTGCTTTACCAACATATGTAGTGTAGGAAAAAAAATGGAATTTAACCCCTTCATGCTTACTATAACTAGTTATTTCGGTTTTCTACTGGCTGCTTTAACTATAACCCCAGCTCTATTTATTGGCTTGAACAAGATACGTCTTATTTGAAATGATTTGAATGAATAAGTCAGAAAATACAAATCTTTCCTTTGGGTTCCCGGTATTATAGGACTCTTTTCCACACTAATTACCAATTATTTTCTTGGTCATTGAGATTCGTGGATAATTTAGACTATTATTTAGAGATAGATCGTACCTCTTTTTTTATTCCCTCGAACAAATCGAAATGATTGAAGTTTTTCTATTTGGAATCGTCTTAGGCCTAATTCCTATTACTTTAGCGGGATTATTCGTGACTGCGTATTTGCAATACAGGCGTGGGGATCAGTTGGATCTTTGATTGAGTAATATATTTTTTTTTGATTGACCTCCTCCAGACCAGAGAGGGGGTCAAATTGGGGTTGTAATTCGACTTTGTTTTTTTAAGTTATTTTAATCTGTTTCGACATAAGATAGATGGAATCACGCTCTGTAGGATTTGAACCTACGACATCGGGTTTTGGAGACCCGCGTTCTACCAAACTGAACTAAGAGCGCTTTCAAAAAGAAAATACTTTTCTACTCCTAACGTGTCTCACGTACGTATAGTATCCACAAATTCAAGTTATATCCCCCTCTCCCCGCTACTGCCCATAAAGAAGAGAGAAGTAATAGGTAGGGATGACAGGATTTGAACCTGTGACATTTTGTACCCAAAACAAACGCGCTACCAAGCTGCGCTACATCCCTTTTCCAAATTGTTGTACAATGCCATTGTACACAATTCCTTTCTTGTTTTCCACATCGTAATTTTCTTCTATTTCTTTATCTATATAGAACTTTCTTGTCATTTCTTGTTTTTGGTCTCATATAATTATAATCAAGGAAGGGTATATATCTAAAATCCAGTTGAATTTCAACTAAAAAAGAAAGATTACTATTCCTTAGTAATGTATAGGAAGAAGGGGTCATCTTTTTCTTTTTTAGGGATAGGCAAATCTCGTCTATATGGTTCATTCTATATATATAGAATATTTATTCTGTTTTTTAGTTAGGAATCTCGCCTAAAGAAATACAAACGATCTAAGAGTATCTGATCATATATGTATTCCAATAAGGAAGGAGGATTTTCAATGCGGGATATAAAAACATACCTCTCTGTAGCACCTGTGCTAAGTACTCTATGGTTTGGGGCTTTAGCAGGTTTATTGATAGAAATTAATCGTTTATTCCCAGATGCTTTGTCATTCCCTTTTTTTTAATTCTAGTTATTCCTGTGCGAGATATAGAATTATTCGTGACATGCCGAAAATTTTTCTTCAATCCTTTTTTAGTATACGAAGCAAAAAGAAAGAAAAAATGGATTGGGTTGAATCTAAGAGTCATGAAAAATTTGGTAAATCTCATTTTGGAAGAAAACATCAATTTAATTAAAATAAAAGCCGTATCCGAGCTAAGTCAGGCCTCCCAAATCCGAGCATAGAAAGAGGCTAGAGCCAGGCTTGCTAAGGATTTCGAAGCAAAATCCTTGCTAATTCGACAAAGATTGTATTCTTTAATTATTTCTTCATTTTTTATTACTTAATTTACAAATTTCAAAAATTTTGTATTCTATTGGATTTTATTCTTCTTTTTCGGATCCAATTCCAATATAGAAGAATAAAAGAACATGTATAAGAATTAAGTTAAGTCGATCCAAAAAGGAAAGGAGGTTCATGGGCAAGGGCAAAGATGTTAGAATCAGAGTGATTTTGGAATGTATCAGTTGTGTTCGAAAGGGTACCAATAAGGAATCGATGGGGATTTCCAGATATAGTACTCAAAAGAATCGCCACAATACACCCCGACACTTAGAATTAAGAAAATTTTGTCGTTATTGCCGCAAGCATACGACTCATAATGAAATAAAGAAATAGGAGCATCCTATTTTTGATTTTTCTAAATCTAAAGAACAGAAAGAGTAAGAACTTCTTATTTTCTTATTTAATATATAGAACATAGATAGAATACAAAATACAAATCATCTGATTTTAGGTAGATATTATTTCATATGTATAGAGGTTTTTTTATATATAGTATATAAATAATATATGGACCAAAAAAAGACTACTTCTTTTGGATCTAAAATTAATAAAATAAAGAAATCCATTTTTTTTTTTTCAAATTTTTAAATAAGGAATAAATCATGTATATATCTAAACAACCTTTTCGTAAATCTAAGCAACCTTTTCGTAAATCCAAACAAACTTTTCATAAATCCAAACAACCTTTTCGTAAATTCAAACAACCTTTTCGTAAATCCAAACAAACTTTTCGTAAGCGTTCCCGAATTGGTCCGGGGGATCGAATTGATTATAGAAACATGAGTTTAATTAATCGATTTATTAGTGAACAAGGAAAAATATTATCCAGACGAATAAATAGATTAACCTTGAAACAACAAAGATTAATTACTCTTGCTATAAAACAGGCTCGTATTTTATCTTTCTTACCATTTCGTAACTATGAGAATGAGAAGCAATTTCAAGCCCAGTCAATTTCAATAATTACTGGTCCTAGACACAGAAAAAATAGAAATATTCCTCAATTAACACAAAAGTTCAATTCCAATCGAAATTTAAGAAACTCCAACCAGAATTTAAGAAACAACAATCGGAGCTTAAGTTCCGATTGTTGATGTTTTATTCAAAAGGGTCAGACTCATATATAAATAAAGTAATCCAGTTTAGATTCTTGTGTTTGTTCTAAGAAAAGAAAGAAAAATGGGAAAAAAGAAATAGTTTTTTTATTTATTGCAACATGCTCGTTGATTCCTACCACTTAATCTTAATTTATTGTATCTTCCCGGAGTTCCCTCTCCGGGAATTTGGTTTTAATTATTCCTGTATATTACTTTTTTATCCTTTTAATTGATGGTCTTTATTTTATTGGAAATCGTGTAAAGATTATTTGGATTTAATACAGCTACTTGTGCAAGCATTTTACGATTAAGAATCAATTCCTTTTTGTACAGATTGTGTATTAATTTACTATAACTATCGAATACTTTATATATGCGTGTTGCTGCGTTTATCCGAGTGATCCACAAACGACGAAAATCCCTCTTTTGCCTGCCTCTATCTCGATGAGACGAAACAAAAGCTCTTCTTACTTGTTGAGTAATCATTCGATTAAGTCTTAAATGAGCCCCTCTAAAGTTTGAGGCAAATGAACGCATTTTTGTTCGTCGTCTCCGAGCTATATATCCTCGCGGAACTCTGGTCATTGAATCAAATTAACTTTAATGAATAACTAATGATTTCTCTTCTTTTAACCGCTCTTTTCCCATTAATAACAAAACGGATTATTCCGATATATAAAATATTAATTCCAATGGCTTTTGCTACTATAACCTTCCCAACCACGATTTTTTATTCTATCCCCTTCAGTTATTTCGCATAGAAATAACAAATTCTAACGATACTAAAAAAACAGTGGGTTCCATCGTTTCTATGGTTCCCTTTTAAACGGCGAGGCCCTCTCTATACACCGGAGCCCTTTCTTTTATCAAAAGATATTGTGAACTTGTATAATTCACATTCTTTGGCTCTACCTATCCATTATAGAGTAAATAGCTCTTTTCACAATAAATAAGAGTTATTCATACAGTGACGGTATTTAATTATGAAAGTTGGCTAAGTAACTGACCCTTTAGTCCGTTCTTTTAAGATAAAGGAGCATAAGCCTTTTCTTTTTATTACAATTTCCTCCGCTTAATGGATAACCATTTGTTACCAATGGGGGGATTGCTTCTTCCAATCTAGATGATTGGATTTGCACCAAAGAAAACCATAAATTCCATATACCGTAGAAATCTAGGATAGAGCTTCTCTAGCCTATTCATTGGTACCGATCATGGATACTTCCAAATTTGTCTTATTTGTTTGAACTCATGATCTGAACGAGTCGCACATACACCCTAGCACATGTTCCTCGACGCTGAGGACATCCCTTAAGCGCGGGCGTTTTTCTAGCATTTCGTATTGGCTGTCTTGCATTTCTAATAAGTTGTTTAACCGTTGGCATGTCGTATGTATATAGAAAAAAAATGGATTGGTTTAGATCGATCTTAACCTGATGATGAATCATCATGAAGTATTTCTATTTTCTAAAAAATCGCATAAAACCCGAATTTACATTTGAAATAAATTTACAAGAAATTTAGCCACTACCAATCCTTAAACATTTCTGGAAACCATACTGGATCAGTATCGCAGTGCTCGTCAATCATTTCATCCCCTACAATATCGACAAGTCCATAAGCTTTGGCTTCGTCTGCTGACATAAAAACATCCCTTTCCATGTCTTCGGATACAACCCAAAAAGGCTTGCCTGTTCTTAGTGCATAAACCCTTGTGATCATTTCGCGAACTTTGTGTAACTCTTCCACTTCTAGTAAAAATTCTGGTGTCCTTGCCCGATAATAAGCACTAGCAGGTTGGTGAAGCATAATTCTAGCGTGAGGGAATGCTATACGCTTAGTAGGTTCTCCTCCAAGCAGAATGAAGGAGGCCATGGACGCGGCTATTCCGAGGCATATTGTATATATATCTGGTGTCACCGTTTGCATCGTATCAAAAATCGCCATTCCTGAGATTAGCCATCCCCCAGGGGAGTTTATAAACAAAAAAATATCGCTAATTCCATCTTCTATACTGAGATATACCATGAGACCTGTAATATGATTCGTGATCTCGCAACGAATCTCTTGACCTAAAAAAAGTGTCCTTTCTCGATACATAACATTGTATAAGTCAACCCAAGTCGCTTCTTCATCTCCGGGAATCCGGTAAGGTACTTTTGGAACACCAATGGGCATATTAGATTAATATTATTAAATTTAAGTAAGAAAACTACACTTTAATATGGAAACTTAAGAATGGAAGAGAAAGAAAGAATCTGCAGTTTATTATCTTCATTTTTTTCTTATTCTATAAGAATACTATAGATTCTATTAATACATAGATTGAAATGATACCTAGATTGAAAAATTATACATATAAGGAAGGTAAGACAGATTGAATAAAGAAAAAGGAATCCGTGATTCGAATGATAAACAAAGAGGGATTAGGGATCTATTCTTCGTTTTTTGAAATAGCCCAAGTTACCCATTGCATATTGGTACTTATCGAGTATAGAATAGATCTGCTTCTCTTTCTTCTTACAAACAGAATTGGCTTCTTATTTTTAATGGAATGAAATAAATATTCACGCTTTCTGACACAGAATCCCCTAAAAGGGTTAGGTACATAGGATATGGATAGTCTTTTCCAATGCGATAAAATAAAACGACATCGTGTCTATTTTTCTTTGCTAAATAAAGGGGTATTTCCATGGGTTTGCCTTGGTATCGTGTTCATACTGTGGTATTGAATGATCCGGGTCGATTGCTTTCGGTGCATATAATGCATACAGCTCTAGTTTCTGGTTGGGCTGGCTCGATGGCTTTATACGAATTAGCGGTTTTTGATCCCTCTGATCCTGTTCTGGATCCAATGTGGAGACAGGGGATGTTCGTCATCCCCTTCATGACTCGTTTAGGAATAACCAATTCATGGGGTGGTTGGAGTATTTCAGGAGGAACTATAACAAATCCGGGTATTTGGAGTTATGAAGGTGTGGCAGGTGCACATATTGTGTTTTCTGGCTTGTGTTTCTTGGCAGCTATCTGGCATTGGGTATATTGGGACCTAGAAATATTCTGTGATGAGCGGACGGGAAAACCCTCTTTGGATTTGCCCAAGATCTTTGGAATTCATTTATTTCTTGCAGGGGTGGCTTGTTTTGGCTTTGGTGCATTTCATGTAACTGGTTTGTATGGTCCTGGGATATGGGTATCCGATCCTTATGGACTAACTGGAAAAGTACAAGCTGTAAATCCTGCGTGGGGTGCAGAAGGTTTTGATCCTTTCGTTCCGGGAGGAATAGCTTCGCATCATATTGCCGCGGGTACATTGGGCATATTAGCGGGCCTATTCCATCTTAGTGTCCGCCCGCCTCAACGTCTATACAAAGGATTGCGTATGGGCAATATTGAAACTGTACTTTCCAGTAGTATCGCTGCTGTTTTTTTTGCAGCTTTCGTAGTTGCCGGAACTATGTGGTATGGGTCGGCAACTACCCCAATCGAATTATTTGGGCCTACTCGTTATCAGTGGGATCAGGGATACTTTCAGCAAGAAATATATCGAAGAGTTAGCGATGGGTTAGCCGAAAATCTTAGTTTATCAGAAGCTTGGTCTAAAATTCCCGAAAAATTAGCTTTTTATGATTATATTGGTAATAATCCGGCAAAGGGGGGATTATTCAGAGCAGGCTCAATGGACAATGGGGATGGAATAGCTGTTGGATGGTTAGGACATCCCGTCTTTAGAGATAAAGAAGGGCGCGAGCTTTTTGTACGTCGTATGCCTACTTTTTTTGAAACATTTCCGGTAGTTTTGGTAGATGAAGAGGGAATTGTGAGAGCAGACGTTCCTTTTAGAAGAGCAGAATCCAAATATAGCGTTGAACAAGTAGGCGTAACGGTGGAGTTCTATGGTGGCGAACTTAATGGAGTAAGTTATTCTGATCCTGCTACTGTAAAAAAATATGCGAGGCGTGCCCAATTAGGAGAAATTTTTGAATTAGATCGAGCTACTTTGAAATCAGATGGTGTTTTTCGGAGCAGTCCAAGGGGTTGGTTCACTTTTGGTCATGCTACTTTTGCTTTGCTCTTCTTTTTCGGACACATTTGGCATGGGGCTCGAACCTTATTCCGAGATGTTTTTGCTGGTATTGATCCAGACTTGGATGCTCAAGTGGAATTTGGAACATTCCAAAAAGTTGGGGATCCAACTACAAGGAGACAGACAGTCTGATACCGCATTGCTATGGTATTTTTAACCTCTCTTTTTTGATTTGACATGGGAAACATCTCCTGTCCTTTCCTTGACTTTTTTTCTTTTTTATATGGGAAATGATCCCAAATGACAAGTGAATAGGTGTGGAAGTTATAATTGTAAATAAACCACGATCGAATCTATGGAAGCATTGGTTTATACGTTCCTTTTAGTTTCTACTTTAGGGATAATTTTTTTCGCTATCTTCTTCCGAGAACCACCTAAGGTTCCGACTAAAAAATGAAATAATTTAATTGAAGTAAGAAGTCTCCCAGATGGGAGACTTCTTACTTCAATTAGTCCCCATGTTCTTCGAATGGATCTCTTAATTGTTGAGAGGGTTGCCCAAACGCGGTATATAAGGCATACCCAGTAAAGCTTACAAGTAAACCAGATATGGAGATGGCGACTAAAGTTGCTGTTTCCATTTTTCTAGAATTTCAAGATTACAATGGATCTATGAAAAGATCGTGTATTTACAACTACAACGGAATAGTATACAAAGTCAACACCAATGATTAAATAGAATTTATGGCTACACAAACCGTTGAAGATAGTTCTAGACCTAGGCCAAAACGAACTGGCGCAGGTAGTTTATTGAAACCCTTGAATTCGGAATATGGGAAAGTAGCTCCGGGTTGGGGGACTACTCCTTTTATGGGGGTTGCAATGGCTTTATTCGCGATATTCCTATCTATCATTTTAGAAATTTATAATTCTTCTGTTTTACTGGACGGAATTTTAATGAATTAGGTTTCTACTAACTAAAACTATGAAGTCATAGTTTTTCCATCCAAAAAAGGTCCTTTCTGCTTTAAGCTCCACATTTCTATACATTCTGGTAGTTCGACCGTGGATTTTTTGGTTTTGGTATCTCTGGAATATGAGTGTGTGACTTGTTAGAATTGATCCTATTGATAATGCATAGAAAAGGCCTGTTCTCTCTATCAAGATGATTCTAATTCGTCGGATATTATATTATTTTTTCTAGTATCTGGAACACGAAATACATAGAGTGGATCAAGAAAAAAAAAATGGAACTATGATTCATACTCACTATTTAGACCTCGCAACCGGACTGAAAAAAAAAAAAAAAAATTCAAGTAGTTCTTAAAAAAAAAGAATTTTTCTTCCTTCCGATTTTTTTTGCCCAAAAGACAACTTTTTTTTCTCTCGCTTTTGTCGAGTCATTACACCAATTCAATAAATGATTATCAAGCGGTTCTTATTCGAAGAACCCTTGCCTTTTGGTTAGCTTGAGACTCAATCATCGTGGCTCTAGTATGAATCTAAGGTTTTAATTGAACTAATTAATAGGATCACAACAAGATAATTTCTATTAGAAAACTACTATAAATTTTTATTTATTTACTAGTAAATAAATAAAATAAATAAAAAATAGGGAAGAGAAAAGTCAAGAGGCTCCTAATGATCAACATAAGGGAAAGACAGATGAGCCAACTTGAGATTTTTTGGCATTATCATCACAAAGAAGAAATTCCGGATTTTTCTTATTTAATATCTTCAAGGCAAATTGATCCAATCCCGTGGCTGATGAAGTTTTGAACCTTTTTTTTTTCTAATATCCTTTGAAAATTTGTGTGTTTCTGCTTGAGCCGTACGAGATGAAATTTTCATATACGGTTCTCGGAGGGGGAGTCAGGCTAGTTACCTATCTCAATAAAGTATATGATTGGTTTGAGGAACGTCTTGAGATTCAGGCAATTGCGGATGATATAACTAGTAAATATGTTCCTCCTCATGTCAACATATTTTATTGTTTAGGGGGAATTACACTTACTTGTTTTTTAGTACAAGTTGCTACTGGTTTTGCTATGACTTTTTACTACCGACCAACCGTTACAGAGGCTTTTTCCTCCGTTCAATATATAATGACGGAGGCCAACTTTGGCTGGTTAATTCGATCAGTTCATCGATGGTCAGCAAGTATGATGGTTCTAATGATGATCCTGCACGTATTTCGCGTGTATCTCACAGGTGGATTTAAAAAACCCCGTGAATTAACTTGGGTCACAGGTGTGGTTTTGGCTGTATTGACTGCATCATTTGGTGTAACTGGCTATTCTTTACCTTGGGATCAAATCGGTTATTGGGCAGTAAAAATTGTGACAGGTGTACCTGAAGCGATTCCGGTAATAGGATCCCCTTTAGTGGAATTATTACGTGGAAGTGCTAGTGTGGGGCAATCCACTTTGACTCGTTTTTATAGTTTACATACCTTTGTACTGCCTCTGCTTACTGCCGTATTTATGTTAATGCACTTTCCAATGATACGTAAGCAAGGTATTTCTGGTCCTTTATAGGGAAGGCATATCATAGAAAATTAAAATTCTCATATATCATATCGGGTAGGTTATGGTATTTCATTGCTACAAACATGGGTTATTGTAAAATAAGACATGTCATTTGGATACTTCTCTTCAACTCTGAAGTATTTTGATACAAATAGTTGAAGTTAATTTTACGAAAGAAAATAAGGCGGATTATGGGAGTGTGTGACTTGAATTATTGATTTGGCCATGCAGATAGAGAATTGAATTGGATCTGCCGCATTAGAATTCACGACCAAAGGTGTCTCCGCATCCAATCAACACGTAAGTCCCCTATCTAGCAAGGATAGGCTGGTTCACTCGAGGAGAATATTTTCTATGATCATACCTCAACCATGTCATCCATGAACAGGCTCCGTAAGATCCCGTAGAGTAGAAATGGAATAAGTCATGTGATATGATCCAATTCTATATTTATTACACTTATTTTTTTTATAGTATGGAAATGCATTCATTTTCTTTGCATCGATTTCGATCCGCAATATTATCGGAGTAAAAGAAGGGATCTAAGGAAGAAAGTAGGCTAAAGTTTTTCATTTTTTATTAGTAACAAGTAAATACTTTGTTTGGTCGTAAGAAACTTGCGATATTGAGGGGATAAACACCAACTAATCAAGAGACAATCCACAAAGCAATTGATCATGATCAAATTTCTAAGCCCACTTGGATATTGAGCATTTACGCATAAGAATAGGATTCTTTTCAATGAGTAGTTATAGGCGAAACTTCGGAAAAGATAATCTCATAAAGCTTTTCTTATCTTGAATCATTGAGTCATTATATAACCTATTCTATTGTGGATCCTCCACGGTCTTATTTCTTTCATTTTTGCTCGAGCCGGATGATGAAAAATTCTCATGTCCGGTTCCTTTGGGGGATGGATCCTAAAGAATTCACCTATCCCAATAACAAAGAAACCTGACTTAAATGATCCTGTATTAAGAGCAAAATTAGCTAAAGGGATGGGACATAATTATTACGGGGAACCCGCATGGCCCAATGATCTTTTATACATTTTTCCAGTAGTAATTCTAGGTACTATTGCATGTAATGTAGGTTTAGCAGTTCTCGAGCCATCAATGATTGGTGAACCGGCGGATCCGTTTGCAACTCCTCTGGAAATATTACCCGAGTGGTACTTCTTTCCTGTATTTCAAATACTTCGTACAGTACCCAATAAGTTATTGGGCGTTCTCTTAATGGTTTCTGTTCCAACAGGCTTATTAACAGTACCCTTTCTAGAGAATGTCAATAAATTCCAAAATCCATTTCGTCGCCCAGTAGCTACGACCGTTTTTTTAATCGGTACTGCAGTAGCTCTTTGGTTAGGTATTGGAGCAACATTACCCATTGATAAATCCTTAACTTTAGGCCTTTTTTAGGGATTTTTTAGGTTGATTCATTCAACCGTGAAGTCCCCTGCATGGGTATCTAGGAAATAGTTACCTCCAAGTGAATCTTCCCTAGATACCTAAAATCTATTTTATTATGATCCATTTCGCGAAAATATAGATTGTGACAAAAATACAAAATTGTTTTTTTTCTTTTTATTCTAACTCGAAAAAGAAAAAGAGGAAAACAATTTTAAAGGATTTAAAGTGAGAACTTGTTCTTAGGTAAATCAATTGGGAGATGCTTCTCTAGAGTAGCCCATATAAGTTTTCTATCTTCCATACGAAAGCTGTCAATTCTCATAAGATCTTCTTCAGTCTTACTCAAAAGGTCCAATAGTGTGTGTATATTGGCCCTTTTGAGACAATTATATGTTCTAGAAGGCAATTCTAATTGATCAATAAAAATATAATTCAATGGAATTCCTTTTTTGTTTTTCTTTAGATTAGTGAATCCTTTTTGAAAGGTTAAAAGGGGTGGAGTAAACCTGGTTTTATTTTCTTCGAAACTAGTGCCTTCTTCCTCCGCGTGTAGAAAAGGAAGAAAAAAATCAATCAAATTACGAGAAGCTTCATAAAGGGCTTCTTTAGGGGTTAAACTTCCATTCGTCCATATTTCTAGAAAAAGGATCTCGTGTTTTTCATTTCCATTCCCACAAGAAAAAATACTATAATTCACATTTCGAACAGGCATGGATACAGCATCTATAGGATAACTTCCATCTTGAGAGTTCTTTCTGAGTTCCGTATGATATCCCCGATCTCTCTTTATCTGTAACTCAATACAGAAATCAATAGGGTCTCTCAAGTTAGCTATAGGTTGTGTCGTATCAACCATTTCTACGGAAGGGGGTAAGATTATATCTTGAGCGGTTATGTATCTAGGACCTTTGACGCAAATTGATGCGTCTCTAACTCCATAGAGATTACTTCTCAATACAATTTCTTTCAAATTTAGTAAAATTTCTTGTACGGATTCTTCAATACCTACTATTGTAGAATATTCGTGCGGCACGTTCCAAAATTTTGCGCGTGTGATACACGTTCCTTCGATTTCTCCAAGTAAAGCTCTTCGCAAGGCAATACCGACAGTATCCGCTTGACCTTTTCTAAGTGGGGACAGAATGAAACGACCATAATAAAGACGTTTACTATCTACTCTGGATTCAACACACTTCCACTGTAGTGTTTGGGTGGATCCTGTTACCTCCTCTCGAACCATAATAGACTAGTATTTATTTGATTATTGACTCATTTATTTCTCTTGAAAGCAGTTTCATTCTTTTACAGACGTCTTTTTTTAGGAGGTCGACACCCATTATGCGGCATAGGTGTTACATCGCGTATACAACTTAACCGTACACCACTTTTAGCAATAGCTCGTAATGCGGCATCTCTTCCGCTACCAGCCCCTTTTACCATAACTTCTGCTCGTTGCAAACCCACTGTACGAATAGCATCTACTGCTGTTCTTTGACCGGCATAGGGTGATGCTTTTCTTGAGCTTTTGAATCCACAAGTACCTGCGGAGGACCAGAAAACCACCCGACCTTGTGGGTCTGTAACAGTTATAATGGTATTGTTGAAACTGGCTTGAACATGAATAACTCCTTTTGTTATTCTACGTGCACTCTTGCGTAAACTAAAACGGGCATTCCTACGCAAACCGATACGCACTTTCTTACGTGAACCTATTTTTGGTATAGCTTTTGTCATATTTTATTATCTCATAAATATGAGTTAGAAATAACAAAAAGAAAAAAAAAAATACAAAGATATCCGTTTCAGGGTTAAATATATCCTTTACTTTTATTATATCCTTTACTTTTATTTTTTTTTTTGAATTTGGACATTTCTGTGGGTACTTTTTTTACTTTTTAGAAAGGAAAGCTCCTTTTTCGAAAGATTACCCCTGTCTTTGTTTATGCTTCGGATTGGAACAAATGACTCTAATTCGCCCACGCCTACGAATCAGTCGACATTTTGTACAAATTTTACGAACGGAAGCTCTTATTTTCATATTTAGGTATTCCTTTCTTAAACTATGAATTTACTCTTTTGGAAAAAAAAAATAAGCAGCCTCTTCACTTAAATTTTGAAATTTGGAATTTATTATCCTATAAAAACTTAATCCTTTGAATCTTTGGTATCCTTCAAATCTTCAGTATCCTTCGAGTCTTCAGTACGCTTCGAATCCTTATGGGGAAGTCTATAAATTATACGTCCCTTGCTTGAATCATAACGACTTACTTCAATTTTGACCCTATCCCCCATCAGTATTCGTATAGAACTGGACCGGATTTTTCCTGAAATATAGCCCAGGATGATGGTGTCATTCTCTAAGCGAACTCGGAACATTCCGTTGGGTAGGGCTTCCGTAACTAAACCTTCGAAAGTAACTTTTGCTTCTCTCGGGTTTTTTTTTTCTCTCCTATTTTTTTTTTCTGTCATATTTTTCTCCTATTTTTCTATTTTTATTTTCAAAATAGGAAGTTCGAGATAGAATTCGGGTACTATAGGCGGGGCCATTACCATATATAACATAAGACTTCTCCCCCAATTCTATTTAGTCGAGCTTCTCGATCTGTCATTATACCTTGAGAAGTAGAAAGAATAGCAATTCCCATTCCGCCCAAAACTTTAGGAATTCCTTGATAGTTAGCATAAATTCGTAAGCCAGGTCGGCTGATACGCTTTAAAAAGGTTCTAGTTCTATATATTCCCTTTCTAGTTTTTTTCTTTTGATGTCGCAAAGTTGAAACCAAGAAATATCTGTGACTTTCTTGATGTTTCCGAACACTTTCAATAAAACCCTCTCGTAGAAGTATTTTAACAATGTTTTCGGTAATATTTGTAGATATTACTCGAACAGTCCCTTTTTTACTCATGTCTGCGTTTCTTATAGAGGTTAGTAAATCAGCAATAGTGTCCTTGCCCATAAGACTCTAATTCTAGGTTCCTCCTAATTTTTAGATAATCAACATGTTTTTCCTTTTCTTTGAATTTTGGATTTTAAAGCATATACGTAAAACAAAATCTACTAATTTTTTCTTTGATCTATATCTCGTCTACTAGTATTTATAATACTTCAGGAGCTAGTGAAACTATTTTAGTAAAATTCAATTCTCTCAATTCCTCGGCAATCGCGCCAAAAACTCGAGTTCCTTTTGGATTTCCTTTTTGATCAATGATAACTGCTGCATTGTCATCATAGCGTATTATTATACCGTCTTCACATTTGAATTCTTTACATGTACGTACAATTACAGCTCGAATTACTTCGGATCTTTCTAGAGGCATTTGGGGCACTGCGTCTTTGATTACAGCAACAATAACATCACCAATACGAGCATATCGCTGATTCCCAGCAGCGCCTATGACTCGAATACACATCAATTTTCGAGCTCCACTGTTATCCGCTACATTTAAAAGGGTCTGGGGTTGAATCATATTATTTGAATTTCAATTTGTTATTTCATTCACTGTAAAGGGATGAAAGAAATATTGTCTTTCCAGAAGGAAAAACCTGGGGTTTTTTATCTTCAATACTCCTTTTTGGGGTTCTATATCTCTAATTTAAGAAATTGACTTCGTATGGGCATTTTACTGGCAGCTATGGAGATAGCTGCTCTAGCTACAGTTTCAGATACTCCGCTCATTTCATAAAGTATTTGGCCCGGTTTAACAACGGCTACCCAATATTCGGGGGATCCTTTTCCCGAGCCCATACGTGTTTCTGTGGGTCTTATTGTAACCGGTTTGTCGGGAAATATACGTACCCATAGTTTTCCACCACGACGTGCATATCGTGTCATTGCTCTTCGTCCTGCTTCTATCTGTCTCGCTGTGATCCAAGCGGGTTCAAGTACTTGAAGAGCATATCTACCAAAACAAATACGATTGCCTCGGCAGGATTTTCCCTTCATTCTTCCTCTATGTTGTTTACGAAATCTAGTTCTTTTGGGGTTATAGTCGATGGTTCTTTCTTAGTTCCATCTCTACTACAAAACTGGACATGAGAGTTTCTTCTCATCCAGCTCCTCGCGAATGAAATGAGAAAGCGTGCAAATCTCTTTAATTCCATAATATTCAAAAATATTACGGATAGATCCACATCAATATATAATAGAATTGTTTTTTTTTTTGAATTTCTTAAATATATAGTAAAGAAAGAAGATCTAGAATATATCAAACTTCTATATTTGTAGATAATGTAATCTTTTTTTTTAAGAATATCCTTATTTTTACCCTTATTGAATCATAGTAAAGTATTCGAATCCAATAAAGATTTCGCGGGCGAATATTTACTCTTTCTTGTCTTATTTGTTAAGTTAAGGTTATAAATTAACAAATAAACCTATTTTTTTGGTTTTTTCCGCCATCCTACCCAATGAAGTATTAGGATTCTTTTCAATAAAATCAATCCTATGCAGTCATAGGTTTTGTCGTTCCCACAGCTTCTCCTTTAATGCTTAGGTTTGAATCCTGCAATGGAGCTTCCAAACTTTCCGAGTTAATTCTCTCAGTTTTATTAACCCAGGCTGCTCTTTATTATTGTTTTAAATTTTTATTTATTGTTTCCAAATTACGATTTCAAATTCTCTCTTTTTTTTTTTTTATTATATTGATGCTTTATCACATTGCCTTTTATGATGTAATTCATAGACCATACACATTGGAATCTTATATCTTTCTTATTCTTCTTCTTTCTATCTATCATCCCTCCTTTTATCCACATCCCTTTAGTTTTGTTTTACAACCTAGAATCTAGTTTCTTTTTTAGAGAAAAAATGCAGTTGCTACAACTATATGATAGATCCATTCATTTATGATAGATGTATTTATTCACATAGTGACTGTTTCTTAGTTAGGATCTCGACAATATGAAGCAATAGGTTGGTTTTTGGTTAATTTTCTATATTTAATTACTAAGTTTTTTCTATTTTTAGTAGGCTTCGGTCAATTTTTTTTTGAATTTCCATTTTTGCCCCTAAAGAAAAACTAACGAGTCACACACTAAGCATAGCAATTATATTAAAAGATTTATCAATTTTCATTAAATCTTATAGAAAGAGGTATAATTTCTTCTTTTTTCAGGGATTTTTGGAAAAAGAGGGATTTTTGGAAAAATAAGGCTCTTGGCTTTTTTATTCTATCGCTGGCCAGAATGAGAAGACAGGGTTAGTTATTCTTCTTCTATAAATATCCAAATTTTTACACCTAATACTCCATAGATAGTTCGAATTGGATAGCAGCAATAATCAATTTTAGCGCGAATTGTTTGAAGGGGAAGTCTACCCTTTTTGATGCATTCCGCACGTGCAATTTCTTTCCCTCCTAGACGCCCTGCAATTTTAATTTTGACTCCCTTTATATCCGCTTTTTTAGTTAATTCAATGGCTTTTTTCATTGCCTTTCGGAATGAAACTCTATTTTTTAATTGGAAAGCTATATATTCTGCAAGAATGTTAGGTTGTCTATAAGGTTCTTTAACTTTTTCGATAGCAATATTAAGTCTCTGGTTTACAGAATTCACTTCCTTTTGGATATCTTTCTCTAATTCTTCGATTGCTCCTTTTTTCTTTAACAAATTTGGGAATCCAATATGGATTATAACGTGAATTGTATCGATTTCTTTTTGAATTTCTATATGTGTAATTACTTCGGAACTTGAGTCTGATTCCATTTTTCTATTCGAGCTTTTTTTCCTATTCTTTTGTATATAGTTCTTGATACAATTCCGTATTTTTTTATCTTCTTGTAGACCTTCAGAATAATTTTTTGGTTGTGCGAACCAAAAAGAATGATGATTTTGGGTTGTACCAAGTCTGAAACCGAGTGGATTTATTTTTTGTCCCATACTTTTCTATTCTATTTTTTTTTTTACTGGGAATCGAAATCTTAGGTTGATCTAAAGTTTATAAAGTTTATTTTGATTTCTTTACTATATTTAGTACAATTTTTATATGACACATGGTTTTTTTTATAGGATAACCACGTCCTCGAGCCCGAGGTCTGAATTTTTTCATAATAGTACTCCTATTGACTTCGGCTTTTGTTATGAATAAATTCGCTTTGTCGAAATCCCTATAATGAGCGGCATTTGCTGCTGCCGAATAAACCAACTTTAAGATGGGATAAGATGCTCGATAAGGCATGAGGTTCAGTATCATAACGGTTTCCTCGTAGTAACGCCATCGAATCTCATCAAGAACTCTTTGTGCTTTGAAAACAGACATATGTATGCGTTTTTGTGCTTTGAAAACTCGTTCGAACTTAAGTAGACGATCGGTTGGAACTTTTCTTGCGAGTTTCCGTAGCCCATTCTTCTTCTTCTTTATCCTAGGGGTATACTTTACCAATTTGAAACTTGTCATAAATAAGGTTATTCCCCGCCTACCTTTACTTTATTTGAATCCTATCAATTTTGTTTATTCTGAATCTTTCTATTCTAAATTCAGTTAACGACGAGATTTAGTATCCTTTCTTGCACTTTCATAACTCGTGAAATGCCGAGTAGGCACGAATTCCCCCAATTTGCGACCTACCATAGGATTTGTTATGTAAATAGGTATATGTTCCTTTCCATTATGAATCGCGATTGTATGGCCAACCATTGCGGGTAGAATGCTAGATGCCCGGGACCACGTTACTATTGTTTCTTTCTCCTCCTTCATATTGACCTTTTCTATTTTTGTCAATAAATGACGAGCTACAAAAGGATTCGTTTTTTTTCGTGTCACAGCTGATTACTCCTTTTTTTATTTTAAAGAGTGGCATCCTATGTCCACTATCTCGATCGAAGTATGGAGGTCAGAATAAATAGAATAATGATGAGTGGAAAAAATAGAAAATCCCTTAGCTGGATAAGGGGCGGATGTAGCCAAGTGGATCAAGGCAGTGGATTGTGAATCCACCATGCGCGGGTTCAATTCCCGTCGTTCGCCCATCGCATTATTGCAATGCAATTTTCCATATTCCTAGTTACGTATTTACTTACGACGACGAAGAATAAAACTATCACTATATTTTTTCCTTTTCCTAGTTCTTCTTCCAAGCGCTGGATAACCCCAAGGGGTTGTGGGTTTTTTTCTACCAATAGGGGCTTTCCCTTCACCGCCCCCATGGGGGTGGTCCACGGGGTTCATAACTACCCCTCTTACTACGGGGCGTTTACCTAGCCAACACTTAGATCCGGCTCTACCCAAACTTTTTTGGTTCACCCCAACATTACCCACTTGTCCGACTGTTGCTAAGCAGTTTTGGGATACCAAACGGACCTCCCCAGATGGTAATCTTAAAGTGGCCAATTTACCCTCTTTTGCAATCAGTTTCGCTACAGCACCCGCCGCTCTAGCTAATTGCCCACCCCTTCCACGTGTGATTTCTATGTTATGTATGGCCGTGCCTAAGGGCATATCGGTTGAAGTAGATTCTTCTTTTTTCTCAAAAAACCCCTTCCCAAACTGTACAAGCTTCTTCCAAAGCATACGGCTTTCTAGATGTATATGACGATCTCTAGACAGATGGATCTTATATGAATCGTATGATGAAGTACCACATGAGTCGATATATGGAAAAGGAATCCAAATCTGCCGAATCGCTCATGTTATGATCTTCTACATCCTAGGTCTCCGCGTTCCGTCATCTGGCTTATGTTCTTCATGTAGCATTCAGATCGAATGACTCTATGAAATTACGTCGATACTTCCACATATTATGGGTAACGTAGGAGACATCCCTATTTTCACCCGGGGGTCTTAATTACCACTGCTTAGCTTTCAATTCGCCTCTGACCATCAAATTAAATGTGAATAACCCGTCCTCCTCTCTTTGAAACAAGGGGCGCTTCCGGTTCTGTGCGTGCTTCAAACAATTTTGTCTTCTCCATATTACCATATCTCTAGAGTCAATAATTTTCTATGAGGAACTACTGAACTCAATCACTTGCTGCCGTTACTCAACAGTTTTCTGTTGAGGTCTATCCCGTAGAGGTAGTCAAATTGGATCAGTGATCGATTTCTAGGTTTCGTCGTAAACCTAATTGGTTACTTCCAATTACGTAAATCAATAGTTCAAACCGCACTCAAAGGTAGGGCATTTCCCATTGATATAGGAACTTTTGTACCAGAAACAATAGTATCTCCAATTATAGCCCCTCTGGGATGTAAAATATATCTCTTCTCACCATCCCCATAGTGTATGAGACAAATGTATGCATTTCGATTAGGGTCGTATTCTATGGTTACGATTCTACCAGATATGTCTTTTTGATTCCGTCGAAAATCGATTTTACGGTATAGGCGCTTATGACCTCCCCCTCTATGCCTTGCGGTAATGATTCCTCTGGCATTACGACCTTTACCACAACGGTGCCGTCCATGGATCAATTTATTTCGTGGATTGGATTTCACTTGCCTGTCTACGGTTCCCTTGCGTGTGCTCAGGATAGGTGTTTTGTATAAATGTTTCGCCGTATTATTAAGTATTCTCCTTTAGTTCTTTTCTCTATCTAGAAGTGGAATAGAATAACCCGGTTGAAGGGTAATGATCATACGTCTGTAATGCATTGTACGTCCCAGAATAGGTCCCATTCTTCTACCCTTTCCGGGTAGTCGATGGCTATTCACAGCTACTACCTTAACACCAAAGAAGAGCTCGACCCAATGCTTTATTTCTGTCTTAGTGAATCCCGATTCGACATTAAAAGTATATTGATTCTTTCCCAATAAACGAAGACTCTTTTCTGTAAATACTGCGTATTTGATTCCATCCATAAATCGACTTTCCCTCCTATCCTCTGAGTTCCAGTATCGATAAGAATTCGAGTTCTTATTGTTCTTATGTTATGGTATGAATATACCA